TAATCGAATTGTTTGGGATTCCGAAGTAAAAGAAATCATTTTATCTACTAATAGTGGACAAATCGGCGTATTACCCAACCACGCTCCGATTGCTACTGCTGTGGATATAGGTATATTGAGAATACGACTTACCGACCAATGGTTAACGATGGCTCTGATGGGCGGTTTTGCTCGAATAGGCAATAATGAGATCACCGTTTTAGTAAACGATGCTGAGAAGGGTAGTGACATTGATCCACAAGAAGCTCAGCAAACTCTTGAAATAGCAGAAGCTAATTTGAAGAAAGCAGAAGGAAAGAGACAAACAATTGAGGCAAATCTAGCTCTCAGACGCGCTAGGACACGAGTAGAGGCTATCAATACGATTTCGTAACGAGTTGGTCTGTCCGCATAAGCATACTCAAAAAAGATGCTTTGTTTCGAAATAGACTACTATTTTTTTGTATTTGATCTTTTTTTGCTGATTGAATAAAACTACAATCAAGCATAATTAAATCTGATGTAAGGAAAAAAGTAGATCGAAATGAAATAAAAAAGATACAAATTCATATTCATTCTTTTTTTTTTTATAAGATTAAAAGATAAGGATAGGGGTGAATAGAAAAACTTATTAGATACCAGAGTCGATGGTATCTAATAAGCCCTACCTACTATTGGATTTGAACCAATGACTCCTGCCGTATGAAAGCAATACTCTAACCGCTGAGTTAAGTAGGTCATTTAGCATCGCAAAGAGAAAAAAAAGAAACTCCATCACATAGATTATAAATGTAATCTTACTTCTAAGCAATATGAATCAAACAGATCAAAAAGCTACGATGTTGGATCGTGGAATTCTCATCTTGACAAAAAATTTTCTACGTGTTAAAATATGTAACACAAACACAAGGGCTATAGCTCAGTTGGTAGAGCAACTCGTTTACACGTGCGCCAATGTTTTTCAAGGAAGTTCATCATGCAATCAAAAGACTTGATTGACAAATCGATGTCTTACTCTATGACTTTGCGGAAACAAGAGAACAATAGCCTGACAATTAGTTCAGCCCAATTCGGGTGTCCATTTATTGAACGCCTTTTTGATTTGAGATAGTGATAGGGTGAATAATCAACCTATTCAATGCTAGGCATAATGAAGTATAAGGACCTCGAAAAATCTCTTTTCGTCCTATGAACTTTAAGGTGTATGAAGTTTCATATTTGATTCTTTAAACAGAGCGATAGAGACTCCATTTCATTCAAAAAAATCTAGGCCAAAGGCAGACCTACGTCAAGATAACCCTTCTTTGAAACACTTTGGTAGTGCTCCTGGATCAGAGTCAAAATAATGAATCCGAGCGCATGGAACCATCCGCTTTCTGTCAAGAAAAAATATGGTGGACTAACTTATATTTAGATCAGTTAATGAAAGAGCCCAATGCAAAAAAATGCATGTTGGGTCTTTGAAACAGTTCGAATCAGTTTGATAATAATAAGAAAGTTTGAGCTGCTTTACCGAGAAGGTCTACGGTTCGAGTCCGTATAGCCCTATAATTTTCTAGATGAAAATTTCGATTTCCCCCGTAGTGTTTGTTATTTAAATTAAAAATGGCCGGGCGGTTCATCGAAAAAAGAGGAAAAAAATAAGACAGTTTTATAGAAATTCTAAAAAAAAAACAGACCCGTCTTTCGGTCGAAATTTAAATTTCGAATTTTCCTTTTTTCTTTAGAGAAAATAGGAAGTGAGGGGAAAGCGAGAACGTTTTATTTGTATATTTTTATTTGTATATGTTATATGTATTTTGTGCATATGTATTTTATATATGTAATATGTATAATAAATATAAGATAAGAGCAATATCTATTATTATTATTTTACTTATTTGTTTGTTATTTTTGTTGAAATATATATAGAAATATATAACTAAGTAAGTTAGGTGGAATGAAAAACGGGAATAAAATTTCAGCCAATGAATCTTGAAAGGAAAGGCTACATGTCTCGCGGTAAACAAACGAAACTGGGTGGTTCGGTCAAAATGAATTGTTGGTTTGACTAAACAGTTATGGATGACTTGACAATTCCAAGTCGAATCACCTAATTCGTTCTATTTTCCACATTCATAGGAGTGCGTCTATGTTTCTGCTTTATGAATATGATATTTTCTGGGCATTTCTAATAATATCAAGTGTTATTCCGATTTTGGCATTTCTACTTTCCGGAATTTTAGCTCCGATTAGAAAAGAACCGGAGAAACTTTCTAGTTATGAATCAGGTATAGAACCTATTGGTGATGCTTGGTTACAATTTCGAATCCGTTATTATATGTTTGCTTTAGTTTTTGTTGTTTTTGATGTTGAAACGGTTTTTCTTTATCCATGGGCAATGAGTTTCGATGTATTGGGTGTATCTGTTTTTATAGAAGCTTTCATTTTCGTGCTTATCCTAATTGTGGGTTTAGTTTATGCATGGCGAAAAGGAGCATTGGAATGGTCTTAGTTTCTGAATATTCTAACAATCAAAATA